GCTAGAAAAAAATATCTACAAGATATAAGAATAAACAACGAAAATGCGTCTTTCTATTGTTGTATCCGTATCTTATGGATTTTGGGATTGGTAGATTTTTTTATATTCCCATAATTATGTTATGGATTAAGCCAAGGAGCACAACGCCCTCTACTCACCCCGTATATTGTCCTTTTCGTTCCGTGTTGCAATAGAAACTTATTTATTATTGTACAAAATTATACGAAAATTCATTGAATTCTTAATATTAATAAAAGAAAAGAGAATAAATATTTCTCTTTTCGATGAAAATTTGTACACGACACGGGAGAAACCTTTCTTTATATTTATAATTGAAGATTGAAGAAGGGGTGCCATCATCTACAGTGAAGTGGTACCTCGATTCCCACAATAGAATCATTTCTTTCAATACTTACTCGTTATTAGTTAATGATCCTAGTGATTGGATCTATATGCTTATTCCGATAGGAAATATTCAAATGATTATTCATCGAATGACTATTCATCTACTTATTGCGTTTTCATTCAAATAGGGGGGAGGAAGGCTCTATGGAAAAATGGTGGTTCAATTCGATGTTGTCTAAGGAGGAGTTAGAACGCAGGTCTGGGCTAAGTAAATCACTAGAAGGTATTGGTCCCGTTGGAAATCCCGATGGGGGTGAAGACCCTGTTATAAATAATATGATTCATGGTTGGGTTGATAGTGAAAGCTCTAATAATGTTGATCATTTATTGGGTGTCAGCAACATTCGTAGTTTGATCTCTGATGACACTTTTTTAGTTCGGGATGGTAATGGTGAAAATTATTCCATATATTTGGATATTGAAAATATGATTTTTGAGATTCAAGACGATCGTTCTTTTCTGAGTGAATTAGAAAGTTTTTTTTCTAGTTACCTAAATTCTAGTTATTCGAATGATGGATCTAAGAGTGACAATCACTACTACGATCATTACATATATGATACTCAATATAGTTGGAATAATCACATTACTAGTTGGATTGATAATTATCTTCGTTCTGAAATCCATATTAATAGTTACATTTCAAGCGGTACTGACAATTACAGTAAGAGTTACATTTATAGTTACATTTGTAGTGAAAGCGTAAATAGTATTGACAGTGAAAGTTTCAGTATACAAACTGGCGCAAACGGAAGTAATTTCGATATGATAGGAAAATATAATGATCTCGATATAAGTAAAAAATACAGGCATTTGTGGGTTCAATGCGAAAATTGTTATGGATTAAATTATAAGAAATTTTTTAGGTTAAAACTTAATATTTGTGAACAATGTGGATATCATTTGAAAATGAGTAGTTCAGAAAGAATCGAACTTTTGATTGATCCAGGCACTTGGGATGCTATGGATGAGGACATGGTTTCCGTGGACCCGATTGAATTTCATTCGGAGGAGGAACCTTATAAGGATCGTATTGATTCTTATCAAAAAAAGACAGGATTAACTGAGGCTGTTCAAACAGGCATAGGCCAATTAAACGGTATTTCCATAGCAATTGGGATTATGGATTTTCAGTTTATGGGGGGCAGTATGGGATCCGTAGTAGGCGAGAAAATCACCCGTTTGATCGAATATGCTACTAATAGATCTCTGCCTCTTATTATAGTGTGTGCTTCCGGTGGAGCGCGCATGCAAGAAGGAAGTTTGAGCTTGATGCAAATGGCTAAAATATCTTCAGCTTCATATAATTATCAATCAAATAAAAAGTTATTCTACGTATCAATCCTTACATCTCCGACAACTGGTGGGGTGACCGCCAGTTTTGGTATGTTAGGAGATATCATTATTGCCGAACCTAATGCCTACATTGCATTTGCGGGTAAAAGAGTAATTGAACAAACATTGAATAAGACAGTACCTGATGGTTCACAAGAAGCTGAGTATTTATTCCATAAGGGCTTATTCGACCCAATCGTACCACGTAATCCTTTAAAAGGTGTTCTGAGTGAGTTATTTGAGCTTCACGGGTTCTTTCCCTTGAATCAAAATTCAATCAAGTAGATCAGTTAATTCACTTTTTTTGAGGTGCACAAGTATTTAGTTTATAGTAATCAAAGTGAAAATAAAATAATAAGCACGGAGTTTTACTTGAGGTCATAAGATCTAATTGTATAACGGATCAGAAGTGGTTGATAATCACTTCACTTTTCTTATTTCCTCCGGATCCTTTTTATTTCTACCTAATATATAATGCATTCCATTATTAATAATCGGGAAGACTCTATCAACAGGATAAAAGAGTTAATTCTTATCCTAAATTATTAAAATAAAAAAGTTCCCTTATTACGTTTTACGTTACGTATTATAAATATTTAATTTCAAATGTAGAATAGAAATATTGCATTTTTTTATCCCTGATAACTTCCATTTTTTACTTGGTATTTATTAGAGTATAAAAGAACAATACCATAATAAATATGGTGAATAGGTACACTTATTTAGTTCTACATTTCTTGTACCTATTATTATATACTGATAATAGATATACTTATCATAAGATATCTTTATAACAGGTACAAATATTAAATCGAGGTATCCATTCTATGACAACTTTCAACTTACCCTCTTTTTTTGTGCCTTTAGTGGGTCTAGTATTTCCGGCAATTGCAATGGCTTCTCTATTTCTTCATGTTCAAAAAAACAAAATTGTATAGATTCGATGGAGCCCAATCTCATCCATTTTTTTCAATACTCGGGCATAATACATATAACTATTTAGTTAGTGGATATCGGGTACAACATGTGTATTCTTCCGAATACAAATGAAAAAATGAATAAAGAGCTGTTATGCACATGGAAACATCATGACATGATATATGGATCCACGCATTATATCTATTTATAAATGGGTCAGCAGATGTATGAAATGGAAAGTCAAAGTATCCATATGTATGTAGATATCCATAGTTGGATCGTATGAAGGGGATATTTTTTTATCTAACTGATTCGATGAATTACTCCTAATGGTTCACATCATAATAATAGTGCTAGTTGATGAGAGTTACTTCGGTAAAAAAAAAAATAAAGTCAAATTTGTTATTCTCTCAATTCCAATAAAATGAAACAACTGGATCTAGTATGAACTGGCGATCAGAACGTATATGGATAGAACTTATAACGGGGTCTCGAAAAACAAGTAATTTCTGCTGGGCCTGTATCCTTTTTTTAGGTTCACTGGGATTCTTATTGGTTGGAACGTCTAGTTACCTTGGTAGGAATCTGATATCCTTATTTCCTTCTCAGCAAATCCTTTTTTTCCCACAAGGGATCGTGATGTCTTTCTATGGGATCGCAGGTCTATTCATTAGCTCTTATTTGTGGTGCACAATTTCGTGGAATGTAGGTAGTGGTTATGATAGATTTGATAGAAAAAAAGGAATAGTGTGTATTTTTCGTTGGGGATTCCCTGGAAGAAATCGTCGTATCTTCCTTCGATTCCTTATGAGAGATATTCAGTCAATTAGAATAGAGGTTAAAGAAGGTATTTATCCTCGGCGCGTACTTTATATGGAAATCAGAGGCCAGGGTGCCATTCCCTTGACCCGTACTGATGAGAATTTGACTCCGCGAGAAATTGAACAAAAGGCTGCGGAATTGGCCTATTTTTTGCGTGTACCAATCGAAGTATTTTGAAATGAATTGATTTAAAAATGAATGCTTTAGCAGCATTGAGTAAGGACCCCATTAATTATATTTGTTATTATATAACAACTTCCGTTTTTTCAGGGCGTTCATTCGAGTAAAAGCAGACACATATGGAACAAACAGAAAAAAAGTGGTTTTTGTCCACCAAAACCTTTTTTTTATGCATCTCATATGTAAATCAACTCCATTTTTTCATACTAGTAAAAAGTAGACTAAGTATGGATTCATCACATATATCCGAACAATTCAGACAATTCATCTTTTTTGGTCCAATATTTTTGAATTGATATGTTAGATATAGATGGATCATATCTTGTAATTCATTTTTTTTTTTCAATCAATGTTTCGTTTCGTTTCTTTTTATCCTTTCTTTTCCTTTTTGATGATCAAAAGATTGGATAGTTTATAACGATAACCCATTCATTCTATTTATCTCTTTTTTTGCTACTCATTTTTGATTTCATCATATCCATATTTTTCCGAAATTTCCCTCAATTGTTCCCGAGTTATGGGTAGCCCTTGAAGCGGCTTGTTCGGGCATTCATCGAAAGGATGCAATTGCTTCGAATGAAAAAATAATAAAACAAAATATTGTTTCCCGATCCAAGAATTAACCAATTAATTAAAAGAAGGGGAATAGGTCTATGGATTCAATACCTTGTTATAGAACTTATCTTTCATGGAAATATAAGATTGGATAGAGTCGAGGAATGAGGCGGTTTCATTAACAATTCACAGATTCAAATTAAAAATGCCAAAAAAGAAAGCATTCAACCCCCTTCTATATCTTACATCTATAGTCTTTTTGCCCTGGTGGATTTCTTTCTCATTTAATAAAAGTATGGAATCTTTGGTTACTAATTGGTGGAATGCTGGTCAATCCGAAGTTTTTTTGAATGATATTCAAGAAAAGAACGTTCTAGAAAAATTCATAGAATTAGAGGAACTCTTCCTTTTGGACGAAATGATAAGGGAGTACCCGGATACACATATACAAAAACTTCATATAGGAATACACAAAGAAACGATACAATTGGTCAAGATGTACAATGAGGGTCATATCCATACCATTTTACACTTTTCGACAAATATAATAAGTTTCGCTATTCTAAGTGGTTATTCTATTCTGGGTAATGAAGAACTTGTTATTATTAATTCTTGGGTTCGGGAATTTGTCTATAACTTAAGCGACACAATAAAAGCTTTTTCGATTCTTTTATTAACTGATTTGTGTATCGGATTCCACTCACCTCACGGTTGGGAACTAATGATTGGTTCTGTCTACAAGGATTTTGGATTTTCTCATAATAATCAAGTTATATCTGGTCTTG